TATATCAACAAGCACTCTATTCCCCGTTTAAATATGATGGAATTTTTTTTTAACCGCAAAAGCCCCTTATCGGATTTGAACCGATGACTTACGCCTTACCATGGCGTTACTCTACCGCTGAGTTAAAAGGGCCCTTTTTTTATTTATATAAAATTGATGTTTATTTTATGGTTTAAAGTTAATCTTGATCTTATATTATATTATATATAATAATAAGAAAATTCGAAATGAATAAAAAATGCGAGCGGATTTTTTTATCGTTTTCTCGTTTATAGGTTGAATATCGAATGGTTTGAATGAATTATTCAAAAAATTTGATGTAATCATGTAAGACGGAAAGATCCCTTGAATCGAATCTAATTATTTTTAGATTTATTATATTAATATATATAATTAATCATTTTAATAATTAAATTTATTATATATAAATAATCTTTAAGATTATATTGACAATTTTAAAAAACTGCTCATACTATGAACATAGTATGATGGCAGTTGGGTACGTATGCCCCCATCGTCTAGCGGTTCAGGACATCTCTCTTTCAAGGAGGCAGCGGGGATTCGACTTCCCCTGGGGGTAGGGTACTACAAAAGGAAATTGCTCATGGATGATCAATAAGTCTAATCAAAAAATATAAATTTGAATAGATTCTTCCTGGGTCGATGCCCGAGCGGTTAATGGGGACGGACTGTAAATTCGTTGGCAATATGTCTACGCTGGTTCAAATCCAGCTCGGCCCAAAAACTCTCTCACCTACTATGAGATGAAGATATTTGTCCTCTCCAATATGTTTTTCATTTATTTTCTTGCTCTATTAAATGTCTTTTTTCCGGGAAATTAAAAATTTTTTGATACTATAGTGATAAAAGAAAACCTGTTTTTTTTTTCGTTTTAGTTAAAGATTTTTGACCCTTTTTTTTATTTACTAGTAATTCGTGTTGTTCGCACTCAAGTACATATTCTTGCAGAGATCAATATATCACTTATAACTCCCTTCTCTGTTACAACTAAAAAATGAGAACTAAAAATATTTTGAATCAAATGAAAAAAAAAAAAGATATTGTATACCTTAGTTCCTTGGGATTGTAGTTCAATTGGTTAGAGCACCGCCCTGTCAAGGCGGAAGCTGCGGGTTCGAGCCCCGTCAGTCCCGACGGATCCAATAAGAAAGATCAAAGAAGCTTTTTTTAGACCCCTTGTAATGAAGACTCTTTTTTTATTTTCAGTTATAAAATAAAAAAAGAATTAAGTTTAGACTTGAATTTGAGTTCTATAAAAAAAAAGCAAACACCTAAAAAAAATAATAATTAATTTTATACACTATTAGATTCGATTTTTTGTATTTTGTACCAGGATTCGCCTTTTTTTATTCTAAAAAAAATTATTTTAGAACTTAACCCCTTAATCCTTTTTGTCCGCTTTTCTTCTATTTTAATTTTATTTATTTTTGGTTTTTTTGTAACCTATGGAAATGTAAAATAAAAAGAAAAGTGGTCAGATGAGACTTCGTTAGATGATTGATTATACAAAGAAAACTGTCGTTTATGGTCAAAAATAGATTCTTTATAATCTATTTTGTTATTCAGTATGGATAAAAGATTCACCTATTTGTTATACTATTCAATTTGCGACGGCGAATTAATATGATAGTTCAGATATTGTTATTCATGATATTAATCCGATTCAATATCATCAAAATGGACTTCATTCCATTGAATTTACAGGTGACTTTTTTATCATCTCTATGGGATCAAATCCCGAGTTATTGCGAACTAAAAAAACGATGAAATTATGGAAGTCAATATTCTTGCATTTATTGCTACTGCGCTATTCATTCTAGTTCCTACAGCTTTTCTACTTATCATTTATGTAAAAACGGTAAGCCAAAATGATTAGGTTGACTTAAACTTGACTTCTTTGTTCTTTATCAACGATTGTAAAATGGAAAAAACGTATTCAAATTTCTTTTGTTAACTGAAAAATGAGCAGGCTAGAATTATAAGTATTTGATTAGATTTGATAATAGTATGGTAGAAAGAAATATATATTTCTTTCTACCATACTATTGGATTGATTTTGATCCATCCAAAATAATCTAAAGGCGACTCTTACTTTTATTTTACAGTTCAAATTATTAGCTTTCGAATTATTCCAAAAAAATCGGAGTATCCACCGAAAGAATAAAAGAAAGAAACAAAGGTATGTATCAATATAAATTTAATCCTTTTTTTAGCATCCTCAACTCAAGAAAAAATTAATTGGCTGGTTGATATATGATCAAACCAATTCTATTTCTATGGTATGGAAACTTCATCGAATTTCGAAAATAAAGTATCGCACATTATTTTAATTTAACACTTAAACCAGGATATGAAATGGGTCGATAAAGCAGAACTTTTATAAAATAAGAAAACAAGCACTAAGTATCCAATCTGCAACTCGTCGGAACCAAGATCTTATTATGTGTCTATTTTTGTTGAACAACTACAAAGTATGTATCTGATAAATATTCTACTAAATAAAATATTTATCTTAGCCGTTTTTTATGAGGAGAAAACATAAGGAAAAGGCCTGTTGTTCCCCGTCCTCCCTACTAAAATTTGGATCAGAACCTGTTCGTCGAAATTGAGTCAAAATTTATTTGAAATCAATTTCCTATTATCTAAAATTTCTAAAAAAAAAGCCTAACATGGTAATTTTTGAAATATCTGTTTGATTGACATTAATATCTTTTAAAAAACTTTATGGAGTGATCAATTTATTTGATTCCTAAACTAAAAACTCAATTTAGTTAAAATTAGCTAAGGTAAGTCGTTTTTCTAGAGTCCACTTCTTCCCCATACTACAAGTGAAAGAGAAAATGTAAAGACTACCATTAAAGCAGCCCAAGCGAGACTTACAATATCCATGTAAATTATGTCCCCTATTTCTATGAATATGAAGGAATTTTTCCATTATTTATTACTAATAATAGTGAAATCAATAGTGAAATCAATGGTACAGAGTCAAAAAAATTGTTATTGCATTTTCGATACAAAAATTGACCCCCCCCCCCCCCCACTAGATGCTTAGAATCAAGTACGTATCAAGAGACTCTAAGAGATTAGGATATTTCCGTTTTTTTTAGAATCAGGCGACACCCGGATTTGAACTGGGGAATAAAGGATTTGCAGTCCTCCGCCTTACCACTCGGCCATGCCGCCAAAAATAGATATACAAATCTTACCTTTTGGGGATGAATTTTTGAACTCTTTTTTTATTGTACTTGCGTTTTTAATCCTTTTATATCCCATTTCCTTAATTTCCTTCCTACTAACAAAAAGCTTTTACTTTTTTAAAATTCGATCCATACAAAAAAATATAGGCTTTCAGTCCCAAAAGTAAAAACTCATAAGAAATTGGACCCATTAACTATTTTGGAATTCATGAAGGAGTCTTAGATTTTGACTTCAAATCATGTTTCCCTAATGACATAAGAAAATTCAAATGATAAATAATCATTATTTTTGCGTCTTTTCAAAAAAAAATAAATATTTATTTCGATTTTCTTTTTTCTTTTTATCAGTTTCAATTATAACAACAATTATACATATATGTAAACCCCGGAACTATAACAGAAATTACACAGACAATTGCGTATCTTATATACGAAATATAGATTAGATATCGGGGCACGCATTTAAATTGATTATTTACTAACTCGAACCCGCTTTGCTTTACAATACAAGCGTATATTAAGAATAGTACTAAAATAGATCTTTTCTCCGCAAAATAGCAATTTTTCTGTATTCCTCCGTTCATACGTATTTCATACATGAAATATGGAATTTTAGTGTAAAATTTTATGTGATTTAGTAAACAGAATATAGATTCCATCCGAGCTAGATCGATTGATATGATTCAATAAAGAATGATCCAAAACTGGGATTTTTAAACAAATGAGGAATTGGGTTCAAATGTTACGAGAGGGAAATGAGCTGATGTCTACAATACCTGGGTTTAATCAGATACAATTTGAAGGATTTTGTCGGTTCATGGATCAGGGCTTACCGGAAGAGCTTTATAAGTTTCCAAAAATGGAGGATACAGATCAAGAAATTGAATTTCAATTATTTGTGGAAACATATCAATTGGTAGAACCTGTGATAAAAGAAAAGGCTGCTGTGTATAAATCACTTACATATTCTTCCGAGTTATATGTATCCGCAGGATTAATTTGGAAAACCAGCCGGGATATGCAAGAACAAACAATTTTAATTGGAAGCATTCCTCTCATGAATTCCCTGGGAACTTTTATAGTAAATGGAATATACAGAATTGTGATCAATCAAATATTGCAAAGCCCCGGTATTTATTACCGGGCAGAATTGGGCCATAACGGAATTTCGGTCTATACTGGCACCATAATTTCAGATTGGGGAGGAAGATCAGAATTAGAGATTGATAGAAAAGCAAGGCTATGGGCTCGTGTGAGTAGGAAACAGAAAATATCTATTCTAGTTCTATCATCAGCTATGGGTTCGAATCTAAAAGAAATTCTGGATAATGTTTGCTACCCAGAAATTTTTTTGTCTTTCTTGAATGATAAAGATAAAAAAATTTTTGGGTTAAAGGAAAATGCCATTTTGGAGTTTTATCAACAATTTGCTTGTGTAGGAGGAGACCCGGTATTTTCGGAATCTTTATGTAAAGAATTACAAAAAAAATTTTTTCAACAAAAATGCGAATTAGGAAGGATTGGTCGACGAAATATGAACCGTCGACTTAATCTTGATATAACCCAAAACAATACGTTTTTGTTACCGCGTGATATATTGGCAGCCACGGATCATTTGATTGGAATGAAATTTGGAATGGGTACACTTGATGATATGAATCATTTGAAAAATAAACGTATTCGCTCTGTATCAGATCTCTTACAAGATCAATTCGGATTGGCTCTGGTTCGTTTAGAAAATGTGGTTCGAGGAACTATATGTGGAGTAATTCGGCATAAATTAATACCTACTCCTCAGAATTTGGTAACTACAACTCCATTAACAACGACTTATGAATCTTTTTTTGGTTTACACCCATTATCCCAAGTTTTGGATCGAACTAATCCATTGACACAAATAGTTCATGGTCGAAAATTGAGTTATTTGGGCCCTGGAGGAGTGACAGGGCGTACGGCTAGTTTTCGGATACGAGATATCCATCCTAGTCACTACGGGCGTATTTGCCCAATTGACACGTCCGAAGGAATTAATGTTGGACTGATTGGATCCTTAGCAATTCATGCAAGAATTGGTCTTTTGGGGTCTCTAGAAAGCCCTTTTTTTAAAATTTCTGAGAGATCAACAAAGGTACAGATGCTTTTTTTATCCCCAAGTCGGGATGAATACTATAAGGTATCCACCGAAAATTTTTTGGCACTGAATCAAGGTATTCAGGAAGAACAGGTTGTTCCGGCTCGATACCGTCAAGAATTCCTGACTATTGCATGGGAACAGGTTCGTTTTCGAAGTATTTTTCCGTTCCAATATTTTTCTATTGGAGCTTCCCTAATTCCTTTTATCGAGCACAACGATGCAAATCGCGCTTTAATGAGTTCTAATATGCAACGTCAAGCAGTTCCGCTTTCTCAGTCCGAGAAATGCATTGTTGGAACCGGGTTGGAACGTCAAGCGGCCCTAGATTCGGGGGTTCTCGCTATAGCCGAACATGAGGGAAAGATTATTTATACCGATACTGATAAGATCATTTTTTCAGGTAATGGGGAGACTCAAAGCATTCCATTAGTTATGTATCAACGTTCCAACAAAAATACTTGTATGCACCAAAAATCCCGGATTCCGCGGGGTAAGTGCACTAAAAAGGGACAAATTTTAGCAGATGGTGCTGCTACAGTTGGGGGCGAACTAGCTTTGGGAAAAAACGTATTAGTGGCTTATATGCCGTGGGAAGGTTACAATTTTGAAGATGCGGTACTCATTAGTGAGCGTCTTGTATATGAAGATATTTATACTTCTTTTCACATACGGAAATATGAAATTCAGACTTATGTGACAAGTCAAGGACCAGAAAGGGTCACTGGCGAAATACCGCATTTAGAAGCCTATTTACTCCGCAATTTAGACAAAAATGGGATTGTGAAGTTGGGCTCGTGGGTAGAAACAGGTGATATTTTGGTAGGTAAATTAACACCTCAGATGGCAAAAGAATCTTCGTATGCCCCCGAAGATAGATTATTACGAGCCATACTTGGAATTCAGGTATCTACATCCAAAGAAACTTGTCTAAAACTCTCTATAGGTGGTAGGGGTCGAGTTATTGATGTGAGATGGATCCAGAAAAAGGGGGGCTCTAGTTATAATCCAGAAACAATTCATGTATATATTTTACAGAAACGTGAAATAAAAGTTGGCGATAAAGTCGCCGGAAGACATGGAAATAAGGGTATCATTTCCAAAATTTTGCCTAGACAAGATATGCCTTATTTGCAAGACGGAATACCCATTGATATGGTCTTTAACCCATTAGGAGTACCTTCACGAATGAATGTAGGACAGATATTTGAATGTTCGCTCGGGTTAGCGGGAGTTCTGGTAGATAGACATTATCGAATAGCACCATTTGATGAGAGATATGAACAAGAGGCTTCGAGAAAACTAGTGTTTTCTGAATTATATCAAGCCAGTAAACAAACAGCGAAGCCGTGGATATTTGAACCCGAGTATCCGGGAAAGAGTCGAATATTTGATGGAAGAACAGGGGATCTTTTTGAACAACCTGTTATAATAGGAAATCCTTATATATTGAAATTAATTCATCAAGTTGATGATAAAATCCATGGACGTTCTAGTGGACATTATGCGCTTGTTACTCAACAACCTCTTCGAGGAAGAGCTAAGCAAGGAGGACAGCGAGTAGGAGAAATGGAAGTTTGGGCTCTAGAAGGATTTGGTGTTGCTCATATTTTACAAGAGATGCTTACTTATAAATCGGATCATATTAAAGCTCGCCAGGAAGTACTTGGTACTATGATCGTTGGGGGAACAATACTTAACCCCGAAGATGCTCCAGAATCTTTTCGACTACTCGTTCGAGAACTACGATCTTTGGCTCTGGAACTGAATAATTTCCTTGTATCTGAAAAAACTTTCCAGATTAATAGGATGGAAGCTTAATCGGAATAATTTAGAATTTTTCTTCTATGATCGATCAGTATAAACATCAACAACTCAGAATCGGATCAGTTTCGCCTAAACAAATAAGTGCTTGGGCCACAAAAATCCTACCTAATAGAGAGATAGTTGGAGAGGTGACAAAACCTTATACTTTTCATTACAAAACCAATAAACCAGAAAAAGATGGATTATTTTGTGAAAGAATTTTTGGGCCAATAAAAAGTGGAATTTGTGCTTGTGGAAATTATCGAGTAATCAGAAATGAAAAAGAAAACCCAAAATTTTGTGAACAATGCGGGGTCGAATTTGTTGATTCTCGAATCCGAAGGT